ATTTATTCACTTAATCTTTTTCTATCTATTTTATATATATCAATACAATTTATATCAATAAAATATAAATACAATTTATATCAATAAAATATAAATAGATTTTTGTCAAAGACACTTTTTTATATTTTTATAGTAACAATAATAAATTTAGTATCAATAATAAATTTAGTATGATATAAATAGAACAAAAGAGGAAGTAGCAAAGAAACAAAAAGGTTATACAAGGCTATATACAAATCATCCACATTTTTTTTATTTCATTAATTGAATTTTATTTGTTGATTAGGGCGAAGTTCCGTAAAAACCCCCGCCCTTTTTGAAATATCATGAACAGTTCCTGTAGGTTGAGCACCTTTTTCAAGGAAATATAGAATAGCAGGAACATTTAAATAGATTTGATTCTTTATCGGGTCATAAAAACCCACTTTACGAAGATCTCTTCCCTCTCGTCGGGATCGAACATCAAGTGCAACGATTCGATAAATGGCTCATTGGGATAGATGAACAATACTCCCCTCCCCTAGAAACGTATAAGAAGTTTTCTCCTCGTACGGCTCGAGAAAATTCTAAATTATGTCTATGTATAGAATCATAATATCAAATAGATCCATAAAATCATCAAATTCATTATATTATTGATTTTAGTTTAAATACTTTTTCTTAGTCTTCCCCCCCCCCCCCCCCAAAAAAAAAAAATTATTTGTATCCTCATAACTCAAGTTGAATAACTCTCAAATAACTCAAAAGAAACCTTTTAGGTATTAAATTTATTGAGTGGTCTCTAACCCTTTTTGTCTGTCTCCTTTAGAATCTATTTTGATTCTTAAATATGATCTGGTTGTTGAGACAATTGAAAACGGTATTTCCTTGTTCCAGGATCTTTATCTTTGCCTTGAATCATTGGGTTTAGACATTACTTCGGTGATCTTTAAATCGTTTCAAAACGGCAGCAACATACCATTTTTTGTGATTTCTTTCTATCAAAGAATCATATGAATGGTTGATTCCTACGTAATACACTTTACTTTTGATTTGATCAAAAGAGTTTTACCAATTCCAACAAAATAAACTTTTAAATTTTATCGAATTGGATCCTTTAGATTTATATATCTAAAATATACTTACGAAGTTGTTCCAATTTATTGATCGATACTAACCTTAGATTCTTGCCCTTGAGAAATTAATCAATACGTTCTACTCGAGCTCCATCATGTACTATTTACATGGCAACACTCTCAAAAATGAGGGTTCCAGTGGAACAGAACAAATAATGATGTCGAGCCAAGAGCACTTTCGTTCCTATATAATATAAAAAAGTGGTGGATGTAAGAATCCACAGCTGATCATGTCCTTCAAGTCGCACGTTGCTTTCTGCCACATCGTTTTAAACGAAGTTTTACCATAACATTCCTTCAGTTTGGAACCAGTATGTAATTGATTCAATTATGGAATCGTGAATAATCATCGGTTCGGTCTAATAATCTATACTTTTTTCTTCTATATGAAGAATGGATAATGTATGACGAAGTCTCAACAAGAATTCAATCAATTTCACCCCATTGTTTATAATTTTTTTTAATTATAACTAACATAACATGAATAAATAAACACGAATAAACAAATTATTTTGAATCTCTATCTTCAAGTAACGTGATAGGATAAATTCAACAATTTCACACTTCTTAGAGTACCAAGAACTCATAAGAAATCATTAAAAAGATTTAATTGATTGAATAGTTTCCTACCCTATATCATTATTTGCATAAGGTTTTACAGTAAGTACCATTCGCTTTTTATCATCATTAAGAGAAAGATAAATCCATATTGGATTAAACCATCAATGATTAATAAAAAAAAAAAGACTGATGTAAGGAAAGATTGAAGATTTAGGTTGTTATTTTTTCATATTTCATATTGTAAAATTCAGTAATATTTTCAAAATTTCGTTTCATATGCGTGTTATTTGAACTCGATTAAATTTGTGAAAAAGATATGATTAAAAAAAAAAAAAAAAAAAGAAATAAGAATCACATTCTATAACAATATTATACTCTTAAACGGAAGACTGGTCGAAAAGACAATCTTTATTTTGATATATTTTATTATGATATAGATTATGATATAGATATATATTTTATTTTTTATTTTTTATTTTTTATTTATAGATATATATTTTATTTTTTATTATAGATTAATAAAATTATAGATTAATAAAATGATCGTGGGTCAGGTATGTTCTGGGACGGAAGGATTCGAACCTCCGAATAGCGGGACCAAAACCCGTTGCCTTACCACTTGGCCACGCCCCATTTCTAGTCGACACTAATAAATACTAATATTGGTACTGGTTGTTCGTCAACTCAAGTCTAAATATCTATTATCTATAAAATAGATTACTAGAATTTTTATACATGTAGACGTAGAATTAAACAGAATTTATTGATCATTACATATAATTCAATTAAGATATTGTATGAAAGTATGGTTTATTCTATTCTCTTTTGATTTGAGAATTGAAGGATTTTTGATTGGGTGAGTTCAAATCAAAGAAAGTTTTTTGGTCTATCTTATTTTCTTTTTATTCATTTTTCTTTTCTATGAATAATAACATATTTATAATAATAAAATAATTTATAATAATAAAATAATAAAAAACTCAATTTATTAATAACTCAATCAAAATAAATAAAATACAATTATCCTCAAGAACAAAATGTTTGTTATGCTTAATATATTTAGTTTGATCTGTATCTGTCTTAATTCTGCTCTTTATTCAAGTAGTTTTTTCGTCGCCAAATTGCCCGAGGCCTACGCTTTTTTAAATCCAATCGTAGATGTTATGCCAGTAATACCCCTGTTTTTTTTTCTCTTAGCCTTTGTTTGGCAAGCTGCTGTAAGTTTTCGATGATATCTTTAATTTAATAATGTCTAGACAAATTCATGATTTATTGAAAAAAAAAAAAAAATTCAAAGAAAAGAATTGATAAGATCAGATAAGTCTTACACCCTCAATTCAAATATTGAAATTCTTGTACAACCGCGAAAAATCTGGATCACCCCACTTTATTTCTTGGTGTCAAAATAAAAAATCAAAATAGTAGGGTATGCGGTATAAAAACGGAGAATCTATTCTCTTTTTTACTAAAAAAAAATCTTGGAGATTATGTAATGCTTACTCTCAAACTATTTGTTTACACGGTAGTAATATTCTTTGTTTCTCTCTTTATTTTCGGATTCCTGTCTAATGATCCAGGACGTAATCCTGGACGTGAAGAATAAAAGATAAGGTTTTTGTTTTCCTTGCTTGATTTTAAAATGTTCTTAGTAGGATTTTATCTATTACACATTTTTAACTATTAAAAATAAAAAGAGCTCGCGAAAAATTCGAAAGAAAATACCAAGTCATCAACAAAAACGGAAAGAGAGGGATTCGAACCCTCGGTACGAAAAACCCGTACAACGGATTAGCAATCCGACGCTTTAGTCCACTCAGCCATCTCTCCTCCCAATTGAAAAAGGATAATACTATGTTACATTATAAAAAATAAGGATTGAAAGAGCCCTTCATAATATTTTTTTTTTTCATCCGAGAGTGCTTTTTAGTTCCACGGCCCGGCTAAGTACTGACCAGGCCGGGCCCGCCATTTATTGTTCCAACGAATCATAAATAATTTTTTTTTTTATTTGAAAACTAAAATACTTGCTTGTTATTACGATTGGAAAAATAAAAACTCTTTTGATTTCTATGATATAGAATCAAATGATATCGAATCAAAGTGTCGTTTCTTATCTTAATTTTTTATATTTATTTTCTTCATTCCTTTTATTTTAGTGAAAGTAAATAAATAACAAAAAGGGAGCTGTGGATTCTTGCACAATACATTTTCATGTATGTTATGGCTTAAGTAGTTTTGTCGAGACGTCTAGGTCAAAAACCTCCGGCAAAAAAACACTTGTTATTTAGTTTTAGTTATTGAAATTTAATGAATTCTCTTTTCCGAATCTCATTGGGTTCTCTGATACAACACGTAAACGCTCTAATTTTCATGATTATTTTATGATCCTATCCTTTCTTTTTACTCTTTTAACTTTTTATTACGACCCATTTTCTTGTTCGACAAAAGGTTCATTTATATACAATAATCGGATTGTAGCGGGTATAGTTTAGTGGTAAAAGTGTGATTCGTTCTATAATCCTTTATATAGTTAAGGGGTCTTTCGGTTTGATTAATATTTCATTCCGACCAAAAACTTTATTTCTTAAAAGGATTTAATCCTTTACCTCTCAATGAAAAATTCGAGGAAGAATATACATTCTCGTGATTTGTATCCAAGAATCAATTAAAAATTGAAAAATTGGATTATGAGATTACGAAACATAATTTTTTTTTTTTATTAGATCAATACTTCTAATTGAATAAGTATGAGTAAAGGATCCATGGATAAAGATAGAAAGTGGCTTTCGAATCGTAACTAAATCTTTAATTTGGAATTTGTATTACGGAAATTGAAGCAAAATGGCTATTAAACAATGACTTTGGTTTACTAGAGACATCGACAAATTGTTTTAGCTCGGTAGAAACAAAATGCTTTTCCTAAGGATTCTCTCACATAGAAATAGAGAACGAAGTAACTAGAAAGGTTGTTATAATAGAATCCCCCTCTTTTCTATAGGGATCGTCTAGAAAGCGGGTTGTTCTGAATACATTCAGACAGAAAAGCTGACATAGATGTTATGGGTGGAATTTTTTTTTTTCGTTCATGTCTTAATATAGGAATTTATACATCTTCCATAAAGGAGCCGAATGAAACCAAAGTTTCACGTTCAGTTTTGAATTAGAGACGTTAAAAATGATGAATCAACGTCGACTATAACCCCTAGCCTTCCAAGCTAACGATGCGGGTTCGATTCCCGCTACCCGCTTTTACTTTATTTTTTTATTAAATTAATAAGAAATAATAAAAAAATAGAATGAAATATTTTGAGATTTTTATTATTT